CTGAAAATATTCTATCTATCTCCTAGACGCCGTAGAGAATTGAGAATTTTCATGTCTTTCAATTCTCGTACTCGTAATTGGAAAGTTACGGAAGGAGACCCATCATTTTGCAATGAAAACAACATATAAAACTCTGGACAATTTCGAAATCAGGCCGAGCGTCTTAATACATATGCAAAAAAATTCATTATTGGCCCACCATTGATTAGAAGATTTAGCTTGTATGAATCGCTATTGGTTTGATACGAATAATGGCAATCGTTTCAGTATGTTAAGGATACAGATGTATCCACAATTCATTTAGAGTTACTTAATAGCCTATTTCTTATACCATATCTCTATCCCGTGAAATTCTCGAGCCGAAAGATGGATGCATATGCTGTGTTTCATTTTGCTAAATGATATCAATTAAATGGTGTATCAATTCCATAAATTGGATATAGCAATAAATAAATCAGCAAAATTCTTTCTAATATTTTAGATAGAAGAAATGTTTCTTCTATCTAAAATATTAGAAAGAATGTACTCTTCTATCCAAATCTAATTTGCATCGATAAAATAAATCCAAATTCCAGCAGTAGATGAATAATTGCAAATTTTTGTGTGTACGAGATTAGAATAACTTCAAAATAACTGACATAATTTTTTATTTTTCCTGATCAGAAAAATATATGAAAAAGAAAGGAGGTAGAAAAATTTTGGGATTTATGGTTAAAGAAGAAAAAGAAGAAAACAGGGGTTCTGTTGAATTTCAAGTATTCAGTTTCACCAATAAGATACGGAGACTTGCTTCACATTTGGAATTACACAAAAAAGATTTTTCATCGGAAAGAGGTCTACGAATACTTTTGGGAAAACGTCGACGTTTGCTGGCTTATTTGGCAAAGAAAAATAGAGTACGTTATAAGAAATTAATCAGTCAGTTGAATATTCGGGAGCAGTAATTTAATCGTTCTAATTTTTTTCTTATTTTCTTAGTAGTCTTATAGTAGTCTTAGATTTTGCATTTTGATGAGCCTCGTTTTGAGGAATTCATGGAATAATCCATTTTCATGGAATAATGAATTAAGGATATGAGTCTACCGCTTACAAGAAAAGATCTCATGATAGTCAATATGGGCCCTCAACACCCATCAATGCATGGTGTTCTTCGACTGATCGTTACTCTCGATGGTGAGGATGTTATTGATTGTGAACCCATATTAGGCTATTTACACAGAGGAATGGAAAAAATCGCGGAAAACAGAACTATTATACAATACTTACCTTATGTAACACGGTGGGATTATTTAGCTACTATGTTTACGGAAGCAATAACAGTAAATGCACCAGAATTCTTAGAGAATATTCAAATACCCCAAAGAGCCAGCTATATTAGGGTAATTATGTTAGAGTTGAGCCGTATAGCTTCTCACTTGTTATGGCTTGGGCCTTTTATGGCGGATCTCGGGGCACAGACCCCTTTTTTCTATATTTTTAGAGAAAGAGAATTGATATACGATCTATTTGAAGCTGCTACAGGTATGCGAATGATGCACAATTACTTTCGCATCGGAGGAGTAGCCGCGGATCTACCTTATGGATGGATCGATAAATGTTTAGATTTCTGTGATTATTTTTTACGCGGAATTATTGAATATCAACAACTTATTAAACAGAATCCCATTTTTTTAGAGCGAGTTGAGGGAGTAGGTTTTATTAGTGGCGAAGAAGCAGTAAATTGGGGCTTATCAGGACCAATGTTACGAGCTTCTGGAATACAATGGGATCTTCGTAAAGTAGATCTTTATGAGTCTTACAACCAATTTGATTGGAAAGTCCAATGGCAAAAAGAAGGGGATTCGTTAGCTCGCTATTTAGTACGAATCAGTGAAATGAGGGAATCCATCAAAATAATTCAACAAGCTATAGAAAAAATTCCTGGAGGCCCTTATGAGAATTTAGAAGTCCGACGCTTTAAGAAAGCAAAGACTTCCGAATGGAATGATTTTGAATATAAATTTCTTGGTAAAAAACCTTCACCCAATTTTGAATTATCAAAGCAAGAGCTTTATGTAAGAGTGGAAGCCCCAAAAGGTGAATTAGGAATTTATCTAGTAGGAGATGATAGTCTTTTCCCCTGGAGATGGAAAATTCGTCCGCCCGGTTTTATTAATTTACAAATTCTTCCTCAGCTAGTTAAAAAAATGAAATTGGCTGATATCATGACGATATTAGGTAGTATAGATATCATTATGGGGGAAGTTGATCGTTGAAATGATAATAGATAGGGTAGAAGTAGAAATTATCAATTCTTTTTCGAAATCAGAATTATTAAAAGAAGTCTATGGACTCATATCGATTCTACCCATTTTGAGCCTCCTTTTGGGAATCACAATAGAGGTACTCGTAATTGTGTGGTTAGAAAGAGAAATATCTGCATCGATACAACAACGTATTGGTCCTGAATATGCTGGCCCCCTAGGACTGCTTCAAGCTATAGCAGATGGGACTAAACTACTTTTTAAAGAAGATATCTTACCATCCCGAGGAGATATTCCTTTATTTAGCATTGGACCCTCTATAGCAGTCATATCAATTTTATTAAGTTTTTTAGTTATCCCTTTGGCATATCATTTTGTTTTAGCCGATCTTAGTATTGGTGTTTTTTTATGGATTGCCATTTCAAGTATTGCTCCTATTGGTCTTCTGATGGCAGGATATAGCTCAAATAATAAATATTCTTTTTCAGGTGGTCTACGAGCTGCTGCTCAATCCATTAGTTATGAAATACCATTAACTTTTTGTGTGCTAGCAATATCTCTACGTGTGATTCGTTAAAATAGGATCCTTTTCCTCTAAAATCCATTAACTATTTATCTTCCTTTTCTTATTCTGTATTCGGGTTGATAATTTAAACTAGATAGCTATATGAGTGAAACAAAACAGCTTAAAAATTTGTAGTAAAAATAAAAAATCTCATTTCCTACGTACAAGAAAAAGTTGAAGTAAACATAAGCAGTATAAACTCTTTATCCCAAGGTTGATTTTTTAAATTAGTCATCATATCTTGAAGCAGGCAAGAATAAAGGATTCGCAATATGGAATTCCATTACTAGAACATTTCTAGTTATTACTATTAATAATAAGAAGAATCCATCAAAAGTTAGTGAAGGGTTAGAAACACTAAAGTACATAAAGGATTAGTAATGGAGAATCTAAGACATTAGAGATTTTTCCCCATAAAAGGAATCATAATAAGGACTTGAAATTTGTGGAAATTATCAAGTAGTACTTTCTTCAGATTCCGATCCAGAGTATATTCCTATTCACTTGTTAAAGAAATGGCTATAAAGAACGAATTAACCCTTTATCCCTTTTTTCTTTTTAAATACCCCTTACCCAGGGAAAGAAGAGTAGGACAAAAGATATGGAGTGCAATCCAAAAAAATTGGAATTATTCCTTCCTCTAATACATATTCATACAGAATTCCTTATAAACTAATGCCTAAATCTTTTCATTTATTAATTTAATTACTATAACAAGTGTTTTATTCCAAGATTAAGTTATTACTGAACAAAGAAAAAAATTTCTTATATTATAAAGGATGAGATCAATTCGGAAGCGCTTTTTTTTATTCTAGCAGACAGAATTCCTTTGGTCTAATTTAGGACTTTTCAATATATTTTATTTTCCCTAATTCTATCTACGCTCCGGAGGCTAATAACGAAACGAAACAGTCTTCTTTTTTTTCTGATCATAGAGAAGCCGTATGAAGCTAAGGTTTCATGTACGGTTTTGGAATAGCGGTGGGAACTGTGATGTTATCATCGACTATGATTATCTAACAGTTCAAGTACAGTTGATATAGTTGAAGCACAGTCTAAATATGGGTTTTTTGGATGGAATATTTGGCGCCAGCCTATAGGTTTTCTGGTTTTTCTAATTTCTTCTTTGGCAGAATGTGAAAGATTACCCTTTGATTTACCAGAAGCGGAGGAAGAATTAGTAGCAGGTTATCAAACCGAATATTCCGGTATAAAATATGCTTTATTTTATCTTGTTTCTTACCTAAATTTATTAGTTTCCTCTTTATTTGTAACAGTTCTCTACTTAGGTGGGTGGGATTTATCTATTCCCTATATATCCTTTTTTGATTTTTTCAAAATGAATAACGCAGTTGGAATTTTGGAAATAACAATGGGTATCTTTATTACATTAACTAAAGCTTATTTATTTCTCTTCATTTCTATCACAATAAGATGGACTTTACCCAGGATGAGAATGGATCAGTTATTAAATCTTGGATGGAAATTTCTTTTACCTATTTCCTTGGGCAATCTCTTATTAACAACTTCTTTCCAACTTGTTTCACTATAAAGAAAATAATACAATAACAGTAAGAATATTTTCAACACAAAGGCTCTGTCAAACAAGAGAAAGAAACATATCTTTTTCATAGATATAGAATGAATATGTTCCCCATGATAACTGGGTTCATGAGTTATGGTCAACAAACAATACGTGCTACAAGGTACATTGGTCAAAGTTTCATAACTACCTTATCCCACACAAATCGTTTACCTATAACGATTCATTACCCTTATGAAAAATCAATTACACCCGAACGTTTCCGGGGGCGAATCCACTTTGAATTTGATAAATGTATTGCTTGTGAAGTATGTGTTCGGGTATGTCCGATAGATCTACCCCTTGTGGATTGGAGATTTAAAAAGGATATTAAAAGGAAACAGTTGCTTAATTATAGTATTGATTTCGGAGTTTGTATATTTTGTGGCAATTGTGTTGAGTACTGTCCGACAAACTGTTTATCAATGACTGAAGAATATGAACTTTCTACTTATGATCGTCATGAATTGAATTACAATCAAATTGCTTTAAGCCGGTTACCCATCTCCATAATGGAAGATTACACAATTCAAACAATTAGGAATTCGACTGAAAATAAAATAGACGAAGAGAAATCGTCGAATTCAAGAACTATTACTGATTACTAAACTCATATTTTTTTTTGTTATAAAAATATCCTAATCCCTTTTTACTTCCTGGAATCCTTTAGTTTTAGTCAGTTCATGAAAAATTTTATACTATTTTAATTTCTTTTTATCCATAATGGATTTACCTGGACCAATACATGAGATTCTTATGCTATTTGGGGGCTTTGTTCTTCTACTAGGAGGTCTAGGAGTAGTATTACTTACCAACCCCATTTATTCTGCCTTTTCGTTGGGATTAGTTCTTGTTTGTATATCCTTATTCTATTTTTTATTAAATTCCTACTTTGTAGCTGTGGCACAACTTCTTATTTATGTGGGAGCCATAAATGTCTTGATCATATTCGCTGTCATGTTCGTAAATGGCTCAGAATGGTCTAAAGATAAGAATTATTGGACTATTGGAGATGGGTTTACTTCAATCGTTTGTATAACTATTGTTTTTTCACTAATGACTACTATCCCAGATACATCATGGTATGGAATTCTTTGGACGACAAGATCAAACCAAATAGTAGAACAGGGTCTCATAAATAATGTTCAACAAATTGGGATTCATTTAGCAACCGATTTTTATCTTCCGTTTGAACTCATTTCCATAATTCTTCTAGTTTCTTTAATAGGTGCAATTACTATGGCTCGGCAATAAGAAAACTTAGAAAGAGTAAAAATTATAAGAATTGCAAATCTAAAATAAATAACTAAAGAATCACAATTTTGATTTAGTAAAAACCATCTACCGCCAACAAATAACTTCTTTCTTTTCTCTTTTGTTGTGTAATTGTTCTATTGTAATTAATTAAATCGGTTCAATTCTTGTCCTCATATTGAAATGAATCGGGATTGATAAGGAGTTAATTAATGATGTTTGAGCTTGTACTTTTTTTGAGTGTCTATTTATTTTCGATTGGTATCTATGGATTGATCACAAGCCGAAACATGGTTAGAGCTCTAATATGTCTTGAACTTATACTTAATTCAATTAATCTAAATCTCGTAACATTTTCTGATCTATTTGATAGTCGCCAATTAAAAGGAGACATTTTCGCAATTTTTGTGATAGCCCTTGCGGCTGCTGAGGCCGCTATTGGACTATCCATTCTTTCTTCTATCCATCGTAATAGGAAATCAACTCGTATCAATCAATCTAATTTATTGAATAATTAGACTATGGAATAATTGGACTTTTTAATTAAGTAGACATACAATCCTCTAAACAAAGGCGCACATATAACAATATGGAATATTAAGATGAATAGAAATCAATACTATACTATAGTATTTTCTTAGTATTATTTGAGAATATAAATTCTCTTTAAGTAGGTTATTGCATAGTATTCTTTTTTAACTTAAAGGAATTTTTGTAATTCATTGATATTGCAATTTCAATATTGCAATAATTTATATTGAAAAGAGGATAGCCAATTTATTGGCTAATTCGAATTCATATGTACAATTAGTATAATTCTGATTGTTGAAGTCAAAAATTCAAGTCTCTTGGCTCTTTTCACGCTTTCTCACAAACGGATTCAAAAATAGTAATCTATTTTTGAAGTTTGGATAAACCATTGCTTCGTCTGGTGTCTACAATACATATTACTCATATAATACTAATTTTATTTTTACCAGATCGAAAATTTTTATGTTGAAAAGAAAAATTTATAGATCCAATGTCACATTCCGTAAAAATTTACGATACATGTATAGGATGCACTCAATGTGTACGAGCTTGTCCAACAGATGTATTAGAAATGATACCCTGGGATGGATGTAAAGCCAAGCAAATAGCTTCTGCCCCGAGAACTGAAGATTGTGTGGGTTGTAAGAGATGCGAATCCGCTTGCCCGACGGATTTTTTAAGTGTACGCGTTTATTTAGGGCCTGAAACAACCCGTAGCATGGCTTTATCTTATTGATACGTTACAAAAAACTTCATTTGAATCGTCTGATTCCTCTTTACCGAAGAAGCCTGTGCTCGAAATAATCGAGCACGGGCTTTTCTGGTCAAAACGTATCTTGTCTTTACCACTTTATCATGAGTTATTTTCCTTGGTTAACAATACTTGTTGTTTTGCCGATATTTGCAGGTTCATTAATTTTCTTTTTACCTCATAGGGGAAACAAAATAGTTAGGTGGTATACTATATCCATTTGTTTATTAGAATTCCTTCTAATGACTTATGCATTCTGCTATCATTTCCAACTGGAGGATCCTTTAATCCAATTAAAGGAGGATTATAAATGGATAGATATCTTCGATTTCCACTGGAGATTGGGAATCGATGGACTTTCATTAGGATCTATTTTATTGACAGGATTTATCACTACTTTAGCTACTTTAGCAGCTTGGCCAGTTACCCGGAATTCGCGATTATTCTATTTCTTGATGCTAGCAATGTATAGTGGTCAAATAGGATTATTTTCTTCGCGAGACCTTTTACTTTTTTTTATCATGTGGGAGTTAGAATTAATTCCTGTTTACTTACTTTTATCCATGTGGGGGGGAAAGAGGCGTCTATATTCAGCTACAAAGTTTATTTTGTATACTGCAGGCGGCTCCATCTTTTTCTTAATCGGAGTTCTGGGTATGGGCTTATATGGTTATGGTTCCAACGAACTGGGATTAGATTTGGAAAGATTAATTAATCAATCATACCCTGCAACCTTGGAAATACTTTTATATTTTGGCTTCCTTATTGCTTATGCTGTCAAATTGCCAATTATACCCCTACATACGTGGTTACCCGATACCCATGGGGAAGCGCATTATAGTACATGTATGCTTTTAGCGGGAATCTTATTAAAGATGGGAGCATATGGATTGATTCGGATCAACATGGAATTGTTACCTCATGCTCATTATCTATTTTCGCCCTGGTTAGTAATAATAGGAGCGATCCAAATAATCTATGCAGCTTCAACTTCTCTTGGTCAACGAAATTTCAAAAAAAGAATAGCCTATTCCTCTATATCTCACATGGGTTTCATAATTATAGGAATTGGTTCCATAACCAACATTGGACTCAATGGAGCTATTTTACAAATATTATCCCATGGATTTATTGGTGCTACACTTTTTTTCTTGGCAGGAACGGCTTCCGATAGAATGCGTCTTGTTTATCTCGAAGAACTGGGAGGAATATCTATCCCAATGCCAAAAATTTTTACTATGTTTAGTAGCTTTTCAATGGCTTCTCTTGCCTTACCAGGAATGAGTGGTTTTGTCGCAGAATTAGTAGTCTTTTTTGGCCTAATTACTAGTCCAAAATTTCTGTTAATGCCAAAAATGCTAATTACTTTTGTAATGGCAATAGGAATGATATTAACTCCTATTTATTTATTATCTATGTTACGCCAGATGTTCTATGGATACAAGCTATTTAATGTTCCAAACGCAAATTTTGTGGATTCTGGACCACGAGAACTCTTTATTTTAATCTGTATCTTTTTACCAGTAATAGGAATTGGTATTTATCCAGATTTTGTTCTCTCCCTATCCATTGACAGGGTGGAGGCTCTCGTATCCAATTATTATCCTAAATAGGTTTTTTACCAGTCCGGTCTATTAATGAGGAAGTCTAATTAGATCTATCTTGAATTTTTGAGAACCCTTTGATAAGGCGTTCAAGGGGTTCTCAAATAAAACATAAAAGAAAACCCTTCATAAAGGGTTTTCTTTTATCTAATCATTTAGATGTTAATATAAACGAACCATAACTATGTAAACCTATTCCTAATAGATTGATACCAAAATAGCAGATCCAAATTATAAGAAATCCTATCGAAGCTACAAGTGCAGAATTCGTACCCTTCCAATTTAGATTTGTTCTACTATGTAAATAAATTGCAAATATGGTCCAAGTAATAAATGCCCAAGTTTCCTTAGGATCCCAATTCCAATAGGATCCCCACGCGTCATTAGCCCATACTGCTCCACAAAGAATACCTATGGTTAAAAGGGTAAATCCTAGGCTAATGACACGATAACTCCAAGAATCTAAACGCTCCGTTAATTGATATTTGTAATAATTTGGGAATGAAGGGACAGAGGTGCTTTTTAAAGAACTTCTTTTTACATAGAAATCACTAAAGAAAAATGTTTTAAGTAAAACATTTTTTTTCTTTTTAGAAAAGAAAAAGAAATTCTTTCGAAATCTAATGATTAGAATAGCGGCAGATAATAAGGATCCGCACAAAAGAGTTGCATAGCTTAGTAACATCATACTGACATGCATCATTAACCACTGAGATTGGAGAGCGGGTACTAGTATTGTGGATTGATGCATTTCAGTTAAAAGACCCGATGTGGCAAAGCCTTGCGTTAAAATAGTACTTGGCGTAGTTATTGTGCTTAAATCATTTTTAGAGTTCTGTATCTTAGGAATGGTATGAAGAATATACAGAGCCCATGAAAGGAAGATCAACGACTCATATAAATTACTTAATGGAAAATGTCCCGAAGAAGCCCAGCGAGAAACTAGGAATCCTGTTATAGAGAAAAAAGTAACTATCATTCCTTTTTCTGACGAATCACGTAATCCCCCAAGTTCATGAACTAATAAGGTTATCAAATGAATCGTAATCACAATGGAAATGGTTGAGAAGGAGATATGATTTAATATATGTTCTAAAGTTGCAAATAGCATAAGGGGAAGGTCTCATTACAAAATTGTAAATTTCGAATTGAATCCATTTTATAATCTATTATATTCTTTTTCGAGAATGCCGCCACTCGGATTCGAACCGAGATGCTTGAGCACTGCTTCCTAAGAGCAGCGTGTCTACCAATTTCACCATGGCGGCTAACTTCAAATAATAGGTAACTTAAAAGAATAATAGCTATTATCTCGCGAATCGTCGAGATTGGGAAAGTCCATAAAATTTAGGAACATTAGAGTCTTCATTAAAATATACTTCTATGTAGTATCGTTGCGATTTTTTTTACAATAAACTCTTGCTTTGCCTAATGGAAACACCGCTTGAAAGACTTGGAACTCCTCTTTTATAAGTTGCAATATAGAACTAATTTTTTTTTCTAATTAGTTTCTCCCTAAAATTACATTTTTTCAATCAAAATAAAATGGAAAAAATTTATAGAATGAAAGTCTTTATGCTCTTATTAATAGGATTTACTAACCTTAAACCAATTATTTTGGAAAAAATAGATGTAAGTGGTAAGTTTTATTGCAAGAAGACTCCACTTTTCCTAATAGAATTCTCATATTTTATTATGAGAATTCTATTAGGAAAAGTTTATTGATCAAGAATACTTAGCACACAGTATACCAAAACTTTTATTCCATATAGCGGATATAGGAGGGGTTTGTTCTAAGAATCTTGTGTTGAGTAATTCGACACATAAAAGTACATTAATTAATTAATTAATTAATCCAAATTATTCATATTAAATAATTGGAATTATTTTTTGATAGGTCAATTCATATTATTCCAAAACCTTATTATTTGTTTGTTTGTTGCCTAGAAAAACCTTTTGGTTTTGGATGCTCATTGCCACTCGAAAATGATTTTGATTTTGCTAAAGAATAAGCCTGTACTATGGAAAAATAAGTCTTTTTCTTCCAAATATTTTTACGAATACGCTTTTTTGACATTGAAGTACGTTTTTTTGGAACTGCCATTCAAAAAGGAAATTACTTTTTTCTAGTTGTATGTGAAAGACATCTTTGGTATTTATACTCAGATATTGAAAGATACTGAAATTCTGAATTATTTTTTACTTAAATTCTTGTCTTATCCAGATAAGACAAGAATTTAAGTAAATTTTTTTCCGTATATATTTTATACTTTGTTTTAATAATATAGAATATATAGAAAGGTTTTCCGTTTAAATCTATTTATATATATTTATATAGTAAAGTATACTCTATATATAGATATATGGTATGGAAGCCTATCCCCTATATAAGACGAGTGGATAAAAAGAAGGGAAAATAAAAATAGTTAATTAAGTTCAGAATAGTATTCCATGTCTCTTAAACAAGGCATTCTAAAACTTAGGTAATTATAGTCATTAGGATTTCAGTTCTATATGAAGTAACGACTATTTGATAATTTATTATAAACATGGGTTTTCTTTTTATTGGAATTCGATTAATCAGTTACAAAACAAGAGAGCTGTTTTATCTTTGTTTTAAAGAAATATCAAAATTAATAGAAAGTAAAAAAATGCAACCTTTTTTTTTTATTTTAATAAATATCCTTATTTAGGTAATAACTAGGTAACGAAGTTATTTGATTAACTTTTTTAATTTAATCAATTAAACCCATTCTTCATTTTTGCTTATTCTTTTTATTTATTCCTTCAGAAAGAGATAAGAATTGGTTTGGTGAATCGGAAACAATTTTATTTTATAGAAAAATTAAAGTAAAAATTGCAATTTCTTTTCTTATGGAACATACATATCAATATGCATGGGTAATCCCTCTTCTCCCACTTCCAGTTATTATGTCAATGGGGTTTGGCCTTTTTTTTATTCCGACAGCAACAAGAAATCTTCGTCGCATATGGGCTTTTCCTAGTGTTTTATTCTTAAGTATAGCTATGGTATTCTCCATTCAATTGTCTATTCAACAAATAAATGGAAGTTCTATCTATCAGTACCTATGGTCTTGGACCGTCAATAATGATTTTTCCTTAGAATTTGGATACTTGATTGACCCACTTACTTCTATTATGTTAATACTAATTACTACTGTAGGAATCCTGGTTCTTATTTATAGTGATGGTTATATGTCTCACGATGAAGGATATTTGAGATTTTTTGTTTATATAAGTTTTTTCACTACTTCTATGTTGGGATTGGTTACTAGCTCCAATTTGATACAAATTTATTTTTTTTGGGAACTCGTGGGAATGTGTTCCTATTTATTGATAGGCTTTTGGTTTACACGACCGATCGCCGCGAGTGCTTGTCAAAAAGCTTTTGTAACTAATCGTGTAGGAGATTTTGGTTTATTATTAGGAATTTTAGGTTTTTTTTGGATAACAGGTAGTTTAGAGTTTAGGGATTTGTTCAAAATAGCTAATAACTGGATTCCTAATAATGGAATTAACTCTTTACTTACTACTTTGTGTGCTTTTTTATTATTCCTTGGTGCAGTTGCGAAATCTGCACAATTCCCTCTTCACGTATGGTTACCAGATGCTATGGAAGGACCCACTCCCATTTCGGCTCTTATACACGCAGCAACTATGGTTGCTGCCGGGATTTTTCTTCTAGCTCGGCTTTTTCCTCTTTTCATATCTCTACCTTTGATAATGACTTTAATTTCTTTAGTAGGTACAATAACACTTTTCTTAGGAGCTACTTTAGCTATTGCTCAAAGAGATATTAAAAGAAGCTTAGCCTATTCTACAATGTCTCAATTGGGTTATATGATGTTAGCTCTAGGTATAGGTTCTTATCAAGCTGCTTTATTTCATTTGATCACTCATGCTTATTCAAAAGCTTTATTGTTCTTGGGATCTGGATCCATTATTCATTCAATGGAACCTCTTGTTGGATATTCACCAGAAAAAAGTCAGAATATGGTTCTTATGGGCGGTTTAAGAAAATACATTCCAATTACAAGAACAACTTTTTTATGGGGTACACTTTCTCTTTGTGGTATTCCACCTCTTGCTTGCTTTTGGTCCAAAGATGAGATTCTTAGTAATAGTTGGTTGTATTCGCCCTTTTTTGGAATAATAGCCTCCTTTACTGCAGGATTAACTGCCTTTTATATGTTTCGGATATATTTACTTACATTTGATGGGTATTTGCGTGTTCATTTTCAAAATTACAGTACCACTAAAGAGGGTTACTTGTATTCAATATCCTTATGGGGAAAAAAGATACCCAAAAGAGTTAATAGGGATTTCATTTTATCAACAACAAAGAATGGAGTTGCTTTTTTTTCACAAAATAGACCCAAAATGAAAGGTAATACAAGAAATAGAATAGGATACTTTAGTACGTCCTTTGGGGCTAAAAACACTTTTGCTTATCCGCATGAAATGGGAAATACTATGTTATTTCCTCTTCTGATATTACTGCTTTTTACTTTATTCATTGGATTTATAGGAATCTCTTTTGATAATGGAGCAATGAATAATGGAATAGCGGAGTTAACCCTATTATCAAAGTGGTTAACTCCCTCAATAAACTTGACTCAAGAAAGTTCTAATTCTTCTATAAATTCATATGAATTTCTTACTAATGCTATTTCTTCTGTAAGTCTAGCTATCTTTGGTTTATTCATAGCATATATCTTATATGGATCCCCTTATTCTTTTTTTCAGAATTTGGATTTAATAAATTCCTTTTACAAGGAAAGTCCGAAAAAATACTTTTTCTTTTTAGATCAAGTAAAAAAAAAGATATACAGTTGGTCATATAATCGCGGTTATATGGATATTTTTTATACTAGGGTCTTTACTCTCGGTATAAGAAGATTAACCGAACTAACGGAGTTTTTCGATAAGGGTATCATTGATGGAATTACCAATGGAGTGGGTCTTGTTAGTTTTTGTATAGGAGAAGAAATTAAATATGTAGGAGGAGGGCGAATCTCGTCTTATTTATTCTTTTTTTTATGTTATGTATCCGTTTTTTTATTCTTTTTTATTTCTTAACTTAAGCTATTTACGAGTATCTTGTCTAAATAACTATCTTATCCCTTCCCCCTTCCTACCCTCTTCTACCATCTTTCTATCTACTTCCTCTACTCTACCTACTGTTTTCCGCGATTTTTTCCATTCCTCTGTGTAAATAGCCTAATATGGGTTCACAATCAATAACATCCTCACCATCGAGAGTAACGATCAGTCGAAGAACACCATGCATTGATGGGTGTTGAGGGCCCATATTGACTATCATGAGATCTTTTCTTGTAAGCGGTAGACTCATATCCTTAATTCATTATTCCATGAAAATGGATTATTCCATGAATTCCTCAAAACGAGGCTCATCAAAATGCAAAATCTAAGACTACTATAAGACTACTAAGAAAATAAGAAAAAAATTAGAACGATTAAATTACTGCTCCCGAATATTCAACTGACTGATTAATTTCTTATAACGTACTCTATTTTTCTTTGCCAAATAAGCCAGCAAACGTCGACGTTTTCCCAAAAGTATTCGTAGACCTCTTTCCGATGAAAAATCTTTTTTGTGTAATTCCAAATGTGAAGCAAGTCTCCGTATCTTATTGGTGAAACTGAATACTTGAAATTCAACAGAACCCCTGTTTTCTTCTTTTTCTTCTTTAACCATAAATCCCAAAATTTTTCTACCTCCTTTCTTTTTCATATATTTTTCTGATCAGGAAAAATAAAAAATTATGTCAGTTATTTTGAAGTTATTCTAATCTCGTACACACAAAAATTTGCAATTATTCATCTACTGCTGGAATTTGGATTTATTTTATCGATGCAAATTAGATTTGGATAGAAGAGTACATTCTTTCTAATATTTTAGATAGAAGAAACATTTCTTCTATCTAAAATATTAGAAAGAATTTTGCTGATTTATTTATTGCTATATCCAATTTATGGAATTGATACACCATTTAATTGATATCATTTAGCAAAATGAAACACAGCATATGCATCCATCTTTCGGCTCGAGAATTTCACGGGATAGAGATATGGTATAAGAAATAGGCTATTAAGTAACTCTAAATGAATTGTGGATACATCTGTATCCTTAACATACTGAAACGATTGCCATTATTCGTATCAAACCAATAGCGATTCATACAAGCTAAATCTTCTAATCAATGGTGGGCCAATAATGAATTTTTTTGCATATGTATTAAGACGCTCGGCCTGATTTCGAAATTGTCCAGAGTTTTATATGTTGTTTTCATTGCAAAATGATGGGTCTCCTTCCGTAACTTTCCAATTACGAGTACGAGAATTGAAAGACATGAAAATTCTCAATTCTCTACGGCGTCTAGGAGATAGATAGAATATTTTCAGGAACAAGAAAATAAGAAGAATCT